CCAAACTATCACTAGTGGCATTAATCAAATTTACTTTTTCTCGTTCTATTTCAGAGTATCCATTCATTCGATACTCATCTGCTTCTACTTCCACTTTACGTAAGCGAGTCCGGGCTCTTTCGAGCTGCTCGACGGCCCCTTTACGTAATTCTTCCGAATTTCGAATAGTACTTAAAATCCTCTGTTTTCGATTATCTAATAAATCATTTAATGAAAGTAGATTATCTTACCATTAATTTCACAACTTCCATGATCTCTTCCCGAACCAAACATGAATCTTTCGATTCATTTGGCTCTCACGCTCAATTATTTATTTATGGTATGAGTATTCCCATAGCTTTTTTTTTTAATGTAATGAGCCTACCTTCTCTTTTCTGTTTGTAGTTAAACATATCAAAACTTATAAAATAAAAAACCAGAATATTAGGAAGACTCTTCCGACTAGACCAGATCAAAATCTAAAATTGTCAGCAAAGTTGTTTTTTTATTTGTACTTTTTTTTCTTCAAGTCCAAAAATTCCTCTTTTTTATACATAGGTCGTCGATTCGGCATTAGATAAAAAAAGGAACTTTGTTTGCTTTTTTTATCTCGTAAATAGTTTAAATTTATTTATTGATATGAGTGTTATATATCAAAATCAAATAAATTACCAATTTATTTGAACTATTTGGTTACTAACGTAGTGGTAGAAAGAATACCATGTTTTGTCCGGACTTTAAACAATTTAGCTTTAACCATGTTAAAGGTCTCGCATTATTGGTTGATAGAGAATCAAAGTGGATTTACCAATAAATCACGAAATGCTATGGTTCTTGCATATAATTTCTTAATTTATTCAGAAGAAATTCGTCGAGATCGTGCACTTTTTTACTATTTCCCCTATCCCTTATAAATACCATAAGTGCAGATGGATGGATCCATCCTATTCTTGAAATAAACAACTCGCACACACTCCCTTTCCAAAATAAATCAATACACCAAGCACTACACTTAGATTTATTGGATTTGTTGCTAAAATATCGGTATTAAACCCGAAACTTCCGGCGTATGGCCAGCGGCCCAAGTAAACGAAAGAATCAATTACATTTTTCATATATTCTCCTCTCTTTTCTTTTGGATAGGACTAACAAAGTACAGAGTTCTTTTTGTATCACTCCGATCGCCCTTTTTTTTTATCGATTTTTTTTTATTTATTTCCACTTTATTTATTTAATGAGAATAAAATAAATATAGTAATTTCATTTGTTTTGTTTAAATTTTTTTACATTTTCAAAAATTTTCTAATTCTAATAAGATACTTTACTTAGACTTTAGACTTAGGTTTTAGATCTGATATCAATTGAAAAATATTTCATTTGTCGAAACACTTACAAACAATGAAAATAAAAAAGTTTTCTATTGTACTAAGCTAAAGACAGAAAGGAAGAAAGCAAGTGAATGCGGTAATTCCTCATCTTCAAATCAATCCTTCCTAGGTATTGTCTCAATAAATAAGTAATTTTTTAGTAACGTGTTAATATAATTCTAATAATTCTAAGAAGCAAAGGAAAAAGAAGCAAAGGAAAATTCCAAGATTCCAAGTTAATAATAAAAAAGTCTCTAAGGTACTTTTTTTATATTAAACAAAAGGATTCGCAAATAAAAGTGCTAATGCCACAACCAGTCCGTAAATTGTTAAAGCTTCCATAAAAGCTAGACTAAGCAATAAAGTACCTCGTATTTTACCCTCTGCTTCCGGTTGTCTCGCAATACCTTCTACAGCTTGGCCTGCAGCAGTACCTTGACCAACTCCAGGTCCAATAGAAGCAAGCCCCACGGCCAATCCAGCAGCAATAACAGAAGCGGCAGAAATCAGTGGATTCATGGTAAGTTCCTCACACAAAACAAAAAAGAAGAAATGGTTAATGATACAATCAACCAATCAATTATGACTTTTTTAATTAAGATCCAGCGGTCAAAGTAACTAAAAACTCCAAGTTGAAATAAGAATATTAATTACTAAAACTAAATTAAAAAACGGAATCGTCAGAACTATCTCGTTTTTAGTTTTTAACTATCATAGAGTTTTTGTAAATCCATATGCATACAGTTGTAACTATTGTATTTCTTTGTTTCGAACCATTCTTTCATTTAATTCTTCGTTCTTTACTACACTATTGTTAAGTTTATTTATTTTTTCATTCAAAAAAAATTGCTAGAAGAGAAGGACTGATATTGAAATCTATCTAAATGCAGTGTGAGCTGCAATCAATATCAATCAAATTAATTTAATACCAAATTAATCCAATATAAATTAAAATTAATATAATAATATAATATATATATAAATATAAATATATATATATATATATTAATATGTAATAGTATAGTAATAAAATAATAGTATAGTAATAAAAAAGTTAATATGTAATACATATTATGTAATAAAAAAGTACCAATAGATATTAATTATTAATATATTAATCTTAACTTAATTAACATTAACTTAAATTCAAAATTTTTTTATATTATAAAAAATTAGATTATTTGTAATTTGTATATTATACATATTATCAAATAATAATAAATAAAATAATAACAAAAATTTTGAATATAAAAATTAAGGAATTAAAAGGAATTAAATTAAGAATAAATTAATTTAAATTAATAATTAATATTTAAATTAATAATATTAAGAATAATAAATAAAAATAATATATATATAAATAAATAAGAAAAGAAATATATAAATAAGAAATATATAATGAATTGAATCTAATTTCAATTTGAATTAAACCGGATAATAAATATATATATATTTTATAATTTTATGTTGTATATTATTCATATATAACATAACAAATATGAATAATGAGGATCCAGAATATGATTATAGGATTGGTTGTAATTAGGAAAAATAGAAATTCTAGCCTTACACCTTACAATACTATAATAAATAAATAAAATAAACAATAAAAAAAAAAAAAAGACTATTTGAAAAGCTAGTTAATGATGACCTTCCATGGATTCACCTATATAAGCCGCGGCTAAGGTTGCAAAAATAAGAGCTTGAATACCACTTGTAAATAATCCAAGAAACATGACAGGTATAGGAACTACTGAAGGGACTAAAGAAACAAGAACAACAACTACTAATTCATCGGCTAATATATTTCCGAAAAGTCGAAAACTAAGAGATAAAGGTTTTGTGAAATCTTCTAGGATGTTAATTGGTAAAAGGATGGGGGTTGGTTGAATGTATTTCCCAAAATAACCCAATCCTTTTTTGCTAAGACCCGCATAAAAATATGCGACGGACGTGAGTAAAGCTAAAGCAACAGTAGTATTTATATCATTCGTGGGTGCAGCTAATTCTCCATGAGGTAACTGTATAATTTTCCAAGGTAAAAGAGCACCTGACCAGTTAGAAACAAAAATAAAGAGGAACATAGTTCCAATAAAGGGAACCCAAGGGCCATATTCTTCTCCAATCTGGGTTTTGCTTAAGTCTCGAATAAATTCAAGGATATATTCAAAGAAATTCTGACCGTTGGTCGGAATGGTTTGTGGATTCCGAACAGCTATAATGACTGAACCTAATAAGATAGCAATTACTACCCAAGAAGTGATAAGTACTTGGGCATGGATTTGTAAACCTCCTATTTGCCAATATAAATGTTGGCCTACCTCTACACCCGATATATCGTATAACCCTTTGAGTGTTTTAATGGAACATGGTATAACATTCATATTGTCCTCTAGCAGAAATTGAACTTCAAAAAAGAAATTATTTTGATTCAACCATCTCTATCTCTTTTTCAACTCACCAATATGAATCAAAAATCGTATTCATTAATTGTATAGTTAAGATATCAAGAATTTACATAGGATACCAATAAATCACGTAATATAATAACATATTATCAATATGCCCGCACTTACCTTTTTGCTTTTTTTTTTATTTAATTCAAGATATAGTAACCGAATCCAAAAAATCCCCCCTTAATCATAATCAAGGATTTCTTATATAGCTAGAGCGGCCCCCACAAATTGCGGATACTAATTTGTTAAGAACCAATCGGATTGAAGCTATAGCATCATCGTTGGATGGAATCGAAATATCTGCGAGATCCGGGTCACAATTTGTATCGATTAAACAAATCGTCGGAATACCCAAAATTACACACTCTCGAAGAGCCGTATATTCTTCTTGCTGATCGACGATGATCACAATATCAGGCAACCTCGTCATATATTTGATACCGCCGAGATATGTTTGCAAGGTAAATAATTTTCTCTTCAATATTGCCGCATCTCTTTTGGGAAGACGGTTGAGTTTACCCATCTTTTGTTCTGTTCTTAAATCCCTGATCTTTTGAAGTCTCGTTTCCGTAGTAGACCAATTCGTTAACATACCACCAAGCCATTTTTTATTAACATAATGACACCGGGCTCTTATTGCAGCCGATGCTACTGAATCTGCTGCTTTATTTTTGGTACCAACAATTAAGAAGGTTCTTCCCCTACTTGCCGCATCAAAAACTAAATCAGAGGCTTCTGATAAAAAACGAGCAGTTCCAGTGAGATTTGTAATATGAATACCTTTACGCTTTGCAGAGATGTAAGGGGCCATTCTAGGATTCCATTTCTTAGTACCATGACCAAAATGAACTCCGGCCTCCATCATCTCTTCTAAATTAATGTTCCAATATCTTCTTGTCATTTTTCCCACACTTCCTTTTTTTTTTTTTACTTTAACAAAGAGACGAGATACTTTGAAATAAGTTTTGAAATAAGTAATTGTTCCGATGGAACCTTCTGCCGGGAATTGACCTTTAATACACAGTACAAACCATTAATGTCTTTTAATTACTTATTTTATTTTTTTATCAATATTCGAACAAGAACAAGATAGTTAAGTTAAAAGAAAAGCCAGACCAGATAATGAAAAACAGATAATTAAAAGAAAGTAAAAAAATCCGCTCTTAGGAATCATGAAATCGCGTAAATGATTGTTCTAATGTCTCATGGAAATTGTTTGGTACATAAGAACAAAATAATTCTCTATGGTGTAACAAAAGATCTTTTATTTCCAAGTCAAATAGATTCTTTCTTTTGATTTCCAAATAAAAGTTTTTGTCCTTACTTGAATGGTGCACTAATTTTTTGAATCCTGTACCAACAGGTATAATTCCACCTAGAACAACATTCTCTTTCAGGCCTTTCAACCAATCAATACGACCTCGTAGAGCAGCTTTTGCTAAAACTCGAGCGGTTTCTTGAAAACTTGCTTCGGATATGAAACTTTGAGTATTCAAAGATGTCCTTGTTATTCCCAATAGGATTGCGCGATAAGAGATCGCTTCGTCCAAAGCGCGCCCCACTCGTTCCGCTCGCAACAATCCAATTAATTCCCCAGGTGAAAAAACATTAGACATTCCATCTTCTGAAACCAACACTTTTGATGTTACTTGACGTACAATAATCTCTATATGTCTATTATGGATCTGTACCCCCTGAGATCGATAAACCCTTTGGATTTTATTAACCAAAGAGATACGACTTTGAGCTATGGTTAGCTCGGCTTGAATCAAGAATCCCCAGGGGATTCCAAAAATTTTTGGTATACCTTTGTTCCAACTTTCAACTCTCCTTTCAAGGTTCATTGATATTGAATCAATCGAACGTACTTCTAAGATTTGTTCCACTTTTGGAAGACCTTGTGTTATGTCACCAGATCTTGATTTTTCATATATAAATGTAACTAATGTATCTCCTTCGTAAAATATTTTACCATAATGGCCATGAATAGTTGCTCCTGGAGTGGCTAAATAGGGCTTAGCAGATCTTATAATTAAAGCGTCAACATCAACAATTATAATTTGCCCAGATTTTTTTATGTGCGGTTTGTATTTGAATAGACATATATTTTCACAAAAAAATTGTCCAAGGCTAATTATTGTAGATGTCTCTTCCCAATAATCGTGATGGAGAAAATGCCAATTCAAATGGAATGGATTCAAAATGATGTTACTGCATGGATCGGGATTATAAATCCCCCTATTTTCATCTATTAAACAGTATTTAAGTACTTTAAGTACTTGGAAAGTCTGTTGAAAATTACCAAGTAGCAAATATTTCTTTAACAAAATCTGATTATAAGTTATTAAATGGTAAAATAAATATAAATTTACCATTTTAGGGACAATAGTCCCCAAAGGACACAACAAATCCTTAATTGGGATTATGGGATCCGATTCTTTTATCATGTTATATTTCGAACCATTGAATGGACCAATTCGAGAACAATTGGATGATGACAAAATTATCAAAGATTGGCATTCCTTATTTCGATTCAACAATGTACCAATAGTACCTCGATGTTGTGTAAGTAATTGAATACTAACCTTGCGGTAAAAAGGATTTATATTTGTACGATCTAATCCATTATCGGAAATCAATCCCGAACTTGCCCTATCATATCTTTTTCCGATATACGAAATGCTGGACTTTACTAACTCAATTCTCATGAAATTTCGAATCAGATCATTTCCCTTTACCTCAATAAAGGAAGCACGAATCTCTTTCGGAGAACCATTTTGTTCTGGATCCCAATTCAATATTAAACAAGTGCGAACTAATTGAATACTTGTGTGAAAAATTCCTCGAATTGACTTGCCATTTCCATAAAGGATATAATTGACAACTCTAAGTTGGACATTATCCTTTTCCCGCAAGAGATCTTGAGGAAAAAGTGTTGCTAAATTTATGCCATCAATTATTTCATATGTGACTACGGGTCGAACCGAAACAAAATACTTTTTCTTCGTGGGTGTGATCCGTTGGATATAGATCCAATTTTTCCATTTTTTTGTTTTCGGTGGTATAAAAATGCCGCTGTGCCTAGATATCTTATCTGCTTCTCCAGGAAAATAAATATCTCCGGAAAATATTTTTAGTTCAATATTTTTTTTTTTTCTCTCCAGGCGGACTAATCCGCCTACTCGACTTCTTGTATTTAAAGCGAGTTGTGTATTTACTCCAATGATACTATTGTTCTGGACCATTATCAATGAAGATCCAGGTAAAATATGCACTTCCTCGAGAATAAAAAAAAAACGATCTACTTTCATTTGGTATTTCGGAATAAATTCTTTTGATCCTCTATACTCAATCAAATCCTCTTTTTTTATAATTGAATTGACCTCTACGGTCCCATATTTAGTAATTCCCGAATTATTTCTTCTGTATCGTGGATCATCAAAAAAAGCAAGAATACTATTTCTACGTAAAATACCCTGTTTTGGTATTTCGATTGAAATACCAAAACAGGGTATTAGTTCATTCTCTCGTTTTTTATCATATTGTAATGGGATGATGAATCTATTTCTTCGCTTTTTCGCTAAGAAATAAGAATTCCCTTGGATAATAGAAGGATATATAATATTCCAATGACCATTATATATGGTTTGATCAGGTCTTGTTGAATAGTCAAGAATTTTCTTATCTTTTTTATCAGAAGTATCTAACAATTTATATCTTACTCGACCGTTAGTCATTGATAGATCAGAGATATATCTTTCTTCGACAGAAAAAGCATGAGGATTCATTTGATCTTGATCCTTGTAGAGCGAAAAAGACACTATATTAGATCTGCACGAACCTCCTGCTAATATCCATAAATGACTTGTTTTTAATAATAGATGAACATTACCATATGTATATTCAGGTGCATGGTGTACATCAGTACTCCAGTGCATTTCTCCCTCTGATTCAGAATAAATATGTTTTCGTACCTTCTCTTTAAAATAAAAAGTGGACGTTCCAGCACGAATTTCAGCAATTACTTGTTCTGATTCTACATATTGATTATTTTGAACTAAAATCAAACTCTTTAGTGGAATATTTACATTATGTAGAATATCCCGACTCTCAATAGTTACATACAAGTCCATAGAACATAGAAAAGCGGGATGCCCATGACGGGTACGTGTGGGATGAACCAAATTCTCATTCAATTTTATTTTTCCATTAGAAGGAGCTCGTACATACTCGGCAGTACCACCTGTGAATACTCCACCGGTATGAAAAGTTCTTAATGTTAGTTGAGTCCCTGGTTCCCCAATTGATTGACCTGCAATAATACCTACAGCTTCTCCCAATTCGACCAGGTCACCATGAGTAGGACTCCGACCATAACATAATTGGCAGATCCAAGATGTACTCCTGCAAGTAAAGGGGGTTCTAATATATATTGGTTGCGCTCGAAAGGTTATGAATCGATTTATAAGTCCAATCCCAATATCTTGATTTCGAGTGGCAAGACATCGCAAACCAATATATATATCGTCTGCTAATACACGACCAATTAGTGTTTGGACAAAAATTTTTTCTGTCATACCGTTTTGAGGGCTCACGGAAATACCTCGGATAGTACCACAATCTGTTCTACGTATAATAATGTGTTGAACTACTTCAACAAGTCTACGTGTGAGGTATCCAGCATCTGATGTTCGTACAGCAGTATCTACAACTCCTTTGCGAGCTCCATAGCAGGAAATTATATATTCTGTCAAAGAAAGTCCTTCACGTAAATTGCTTTGAATGGGTAAATCAATCATTTGTCCTTGGGGATCCGACATTAATCCTCTCATACCCACTAATTGATGTATCTGAGATGCATTTCCTCTAGCTCCCGAAAAGGACATTAGATGTACTGGATTAGAAGGATCAGTCATACGAAAATTAGGATTCATTTCTTGTCTCAAATATTCACTTGTAGCATACCATATCTCAATGGATTGACGTAATTTTTCTACCGCGTGTACATTCCCATAATGATGGTGTTTCTCTAAAATAAAACTTTGTTGTTCGGCGTCTTGGACTAACCATCCCTTCGAAGGGATTGTTAAAAGATCATCAATTCCTAATGAAATAGATGTAGCAGTGGCTTGCTGGAAACCCAAAGTTTTTACTTGATCCAGGATATGTGATGTATATGCCATTCCGAAATGATCGATTAACCTGCTAATAAGTCGTTTCATAGCAGTTCCATTTATCACTTTATTGTGAAAGACCAGATCAGCCCGTTCTGCCATAAATACCTCTTCTCTTATATTTCTTCTGCTAAGTAGGATTCGACAATGGACCCAAGTCAATGATTCGAAAACTTCCTTTCCTCAATCTTGATTCACACAGAAATTAGAATACCAGTGAAATTTGATTTGGGAGACCTGAATTACCCTAGGCACTAGGCACAAACATCGCCTAATCTAAGAAATTAGATTAGATAGTGTATGAGTGGGCTCGACAAAAACCCTGTATGGCTTCTTCTAATTCTCTATAAAAAGAAATATGACCAAGAGTAGTTCGAATGTATATAGAACGGATTTCTTTTGTTATACTTCCTACTATTAGATAGTGCCCATAAATCTCATGATAAGTACCTAAAGATTCATATTGAACTTCGATGGGAACTTCTCTTGAACCAATGACACGTTGATCTCGTCTCCATCGGAGCCACAAAGGACTATCTAAACTGATTCTTTTCTGTCGATAAGCTCCAAGTGCATCATAGGAACTAGAAAAATGGGGTTCTTTTTCCCTCGTATACCTATAGTTATTATTATGATTATCAACTATTTTTTTTTGGTAGTTTCCACTATTATATGGATTATACCTATTTGCACAAATACCTCGACGATTTCCGATTGTTAATAAATAGAGTCCAATAAGCATGTCTTGAGTTGGTACAGAAATAGGATCCCCGATAGCTGGAGACAAGAGATTCATATGAGAAAACATAAGTAAACGAGCCTCCGCTTGAGCTTCCAAAGATAAAGGTACATGAACAGCCATTTGATCCCCATCAAAGTCTGCATTGAAACCCTTACAAACTAATGGGTGTAAACAAATAGCGCTCCCTTCCACTAAAATAGGTTGGAATGCTTGTATGCCTAATCTGTGCAGGGTGGGTGCTCTATTCAATAATACAGGATGCCCCTGCATAACTTCTTGAAG